AGTATTTCTCAGCAGAAGCAGACTCTTGATATTTGTTTGATTCCAAGCATCCGGCTGGGGGTTTTCGAAAAGATTGTAAATCCTCGCATCTAGGATTGAAGGAAATATTCTAATGGTAGACGGGTTAGCAAGATTTCGTGATTCCCTTCTACTCCTAATCACTAATCCTTGTACTACTAATGTAATGCCTAATTTGAATTCGATTTCCTATCAGGCTCTCCAATCGAATTCAAATTAGGCATTACATTAGTGTGGGACAGAAGATACTTTATATACGATATACGACGAACTCCCAAGAACTTCTCAATCCTCGGGTATCCAATTCATATTCGATTGAATGGATAATTCACTTTGAATTCTAATTCTAGTAAAGGGCAAAAGCAAAAAGAGAAAAAATTTCTTTTCGGCAACCCCTAATCAACTAATCAAGAATATACTTATATTGTTTCTCTACTCTTTCACAGAGAAAATGGTGAAAGGGTATGAATTAGATCAAATGGGATTTTAGATAAGGATTATCCGCTTTTTACTTATGAAGATCAACAAAAATAGGCCTTATTATTCCTACATGTTCCATTAGGAACATTCTCTGGAGATCTTACTACGTATTTTGCTTATGTTTCATCTTTCCTGATTGGAAATCATATAGGAATCTTTTTTTAGAAAATGACTGGATTTAGTGAATTGGTTTATCAATAGCGTTCGATCAGAATCTCCTTTTGACTCTGTGCCCCTGATTCCACTATACTATTATTAGTGAGGAATGGAGGAATAATTCCTTCATAGTTATAGTTATAGAAATAAAATAATTCCTTCATAGTTATAGAAATTTCATAGTTATAGAAATAAGGGGACATAATTCACATGGATATAGTAAGTCTCGCTTGGGCTGCTTTAATGGTAGTCTTTACATTTTCCCTTTCACTCGTAGTGTGGGGAAGAAGTGGACTCTAGGGGTATTACTAATTGAGTTGGGGAATCAAAATCAAAAGATCTTCATTTCGAATTCCTCGAATGAAGTAATAATGAAGTAATGTATTATATGAATCATACTCTTTCAATTAAAGAGATATTTCGTTGACTCCTATCTTTGTATTTCGAAAGGAATCCAAATGATAGGAAATTTAGTCCAATCCAATTTTTCCTAAATTTTAGATTTCAATCAACGAGCTCTTACCAGGCTTATAGATGGATACTAAGGAAGACCAGACCCTTTTCTTATTATTATTATTTTATTTGTTTCCCTCTTTACGGTTCAAAGAAGAAGTTGTTTTGTTAAGTGTATACGCACTTTCTTTTCTATTTTCTATGAGAAATGGTATAAACATAGCGGTTGTATAACGAGATAATATAGATAAGAAGATCTTCCCTCAAGTGAGTTGCATATCGCACATTTACCGACTGTTTTAGAATTTTAGAAATTGGATTTATGCTTTATCGACCCACATTTCATATCATGGCTTATGCGTTAAAAATCGGTGAGGTTTACTCTTCCTTTTCGAACTCCGAGAAGTGCCCATGAAACTCCTGTTGATGGTTGAATCAATTACTTCTTCGGAATGCTTGCTAATGATTTCTTTTATTAATATATGATATGTACCCTATCGTTTTTTCTTCATTGATTTATTTCTTTTGATAGATACCGAGATTCATATTGAAATCATAAAAATCTAGTAATTAGTAAGACATAAGAATAAGAGTAAAACGATTATTTCAGATTGATCGAAACAAATACAAATAGGTATAGCAAATAAATAGAATTAGGTGCTATGTCAATTCCAGATATGGAATTGATATCCACATACACATATATAATATTGTATATTAATCTATAGTAAATATTGTAGATTAATCTATATTAAGCCTCTACCCTTATTCTAGAGTACAACTTTATCCACTACAATACTAATAGATCATATGGTAGAAAGATTCATCTATTTCTTTCTACCATATGATCTATCTATTAGAATACTACCGATTCTAGTCCGCTTATTTCATTTAAGATTTAAGACGCGAAAATTGGAATCCTTTTCATTTTTTCGTCAATTTTTGATAAGCACTCATAAGTCAAGTTAAATTCAAATTTGAAATTAATGATTAATTAATCATTTTGACTGACTGTTTTTACGTAAATAATAAGTAGAAAGGCGGTAGGAACTAGAATGAATAGTGCAGTAGCAATAAATGCAAGAATATTTACTTCCATAATCGAATCTTTTTTACTTCGCAATAACTCGGGATTTAATCCCCTAGAGATGACAAACCTTTCACCTGTAAATTCAATGAATGAATTCCCTCTCAATCTCGCTGGTTTTGAACCGGATCAATATCATGAATAACAATATCTGAGCTGTCAAATCAATTCGTCGTCGAAAATGGAATAGTATAACATAGGAAGTTCTTTTATCTATACCGAATCCCCGCTTGGATTCCGGACCCAATCAAAAATTCCTTTATTTATCATTATTTATCATCTGTTTCCGTTCTTTTTTTCTATAATCTACTCTACGTACAATCATCTAATGAAGTATCAGCAGATTGCCCTTCCACTTCCATTAGTCACTTAGTCACATAGTTACAAACCTAAACAAGAAAGAAATTTTTCATTCCAGGACTGGGATCTTTGATTGATCTGTCTTTTACCCCTTCCGTAGATTATTCGCGCTGGGAATATATATCAAAAAATTCAGTGCGCAAATGGATCGGGAACAATCGAAAAAACGGATCCAGTATTTCTTGGACTGTTTACTCTAATGCTACCGATAATTGTACTAACCCACCCACATATGTTTTTCTCCTACCACAAAGAAAAAGAAAAAAGACCCTTTTTGTTTTGGGTTGTTTTGGGAATGAAATTCTGCCCCAGCCCCCCCTTTCGAATTGATTGATGTATTTAGTGGATCCGTCGGGACTGACGGGGCTCGAACCCGCAGCTTCCGCCTTGACAGGGCGGTGCTCTGACCAATTGAACTACAATCCCAGGAAAATAAGGGATCTAGCAGAAATTTTTATTCTTTATTTCCGTATCGACTATTTTTTTGAAGGACAGGGGGATTCTACGTGGTAGATTGGAGAATTATTGGGCCGAGCTGGATTTGAACCAGCGTAGACATATTGCCAACGAATTTACAGTCCGTCCCCATTAACCACTCGGGCATCGACCCAGGAAGAATCACTTGTAGCCTTATTGATAATTCGTGATCAACTTCCTTTCGTAGTACCCTACCCCCAGGGGAAGTCGAATCCCCGCTGCCTCCTTGAAAGAGAGATGTCCTGAACCACTAGACGATGGGGGCTTACTTGCCTAACCGCCATCATACTATGATGATAGTATGAACAGTTTTTTGAAATTGTCAATATAATTGAATGGTATCATTAGATCCGAGGAATCTTTCACTTTTCCTAATTGCAGAGAACTTTTTGATTCGTCATTCATATTCATGAATGATTCATTAGAATGGCCAGTCTCCACTCTATATAAATCTAATATCGAAATCTATATTATTTATTGTAATATATAAATTAAAGAAAAAAGTGTAAATAATACAAAGTATAGAGTTTTTCGGGGAGTCATTGGTCCAAAAAAGGGGTTAAGTTCTATTTCCTTTGCTTTCATTCTTCCATTCATTGATTCATTCCTTGTTAAGGAATATCTCACAATAAAAGAAGGAAATTCACAAAGGATCAATTTAGTAAGCGTGATCAGTAAATTATCGAAAATTGTTTGAATTTAGTTCAGGGGACAAGACAGATAGAATTTCTTCATCACAGGACTCGATGAAATAGGTTGAAATTTATGTCGAATTGGTAGGTGTACGTGTAAGTGAACTTGATTTTAATGGGAATCAATTCTTTCAATGAAAGAAAAGTAATTAGGTTCGGTCTTGAAACAATTCATTACATTTTACCCTAGACTTGCTGGGTAAATCCATTTTAGTATTCAATAATAAGCCACTAGCGAGTATGAGTCTACTGTATGTACTTATGTAGCATATATACTTAAATTAAGTATATATACTTAATGTAGTATATATACTTAATATATTAATATATATAATATAATTATATATATATGTACATATAGATTGTATATAGATATATAGATATTTTTTTTATAGATATTTTATTCACACAGTGACCCATTCAGGAATTCAATCAAATAAGCCCTTTTAACTCAGCGGTAGAGTAACGCCATGGTAAGGCGTAAGTCATCGGTTCAAATCCGATAAGGGGCTTCGGCTTTTTCATAAAACTCCGGTCTTAAGGGAGGATAGAGATATTTTTAATACTTGGAATCAAAAGGGGATAATACATTATTTAATACAATACAGTATTATTATAAGTGTATTATTATAAGTATAGTAGTAAACATTTGTTCAATAAATTGGAATTATTATTCATAATGATAAGTTACCTCTTGAATGACGAAACCACATATTCCTATTTTCCATTCTACCAATCAAATTCATTGGAAAGAATAGAAATCAACAAAAGAAAAGGTAAGTGGACCTGACCCATTGAATCATGACTATATCCGCTATTCTGATATTAAAATTCGATAGAGATGAAATTGGAACAGTTGATCTTTTTTTCTTTCATTTCTTTGCCTCCGCAAGAATTTGTCGATATTTCCGATTAAATCTTCTTGTTCCTAGATTTTGTATTTCTATATATAAGAATATATTGTTATTCCGTTACTCCACAGTCCACAGAGAAGGGTTTATTGCAAGTCACAACATAAGAGAAATTTCCACTATCTCTCTTTAATTAGAAATTAGAGATCACGATTACTTTCTATCTATATAAGTATATTAAAATGTATATCTACCAGATCATGGCTTCATGTACCAAATATTTTGCATCCTATATTTTTATTTTTGTTGTGACAGGGCGATAGAGAATGGATGCGAAAAAGAGACTTTCATTGCCAGTCTCCTATTTCTTTTTTCTTTTTAATTTAAGAAAGAAAAAATAGGAAATTCTCTCTTTTTCACACTCAC